ATAGCAAATCCTGTCGCCACTTGTACTAAAAAACAAGTCAGTGTAATTCCTCCTAGACAATAAAATATGTTGACATGAGGAGGAACATATTTACTAGTTATATCATCCGCAATCGCCTGAATCTCGAGACGTTCTTCAAACCAATCATAGACTTTATTGAGATAGGTGCGATTCCCCCTCAAAGAACCGTATAGGAGACTTTTATCTCGTACAGCTCAAGCAAAAACACCCAAAATCGGTTGGAGGGGAAATGGTAGAAAGTTTGAAACTTTTTCATTTCCGATTCAATCTTCTCTGAAGATCCGAAGGAAGAAAAATCCAAAAGCTCGTCTTTGTGGTGATAATACCAAATTCTCAAGTCGGCTCCGTTGTCTTTATCTTCATCTTTACGGGCCTCTTGAATGCTCTCTTCCCTATTTTTTGTTAGAATGTGGACTTTTTTTCTGATTTGTTTTCTTTATTAGTCATTATTAATAGGAATTCTCTTGTTAAGACCCGCTGAATCGATTACAACCTCAGATGCATACTAGAACCACGATGATTCAATAAAAAGACGAAACTAAGCCTAAAGATTCCTTGAGTAAGAATGATTGGATCATCACTTATTTCACGAATAGATAAATTGAAGAAAATCCAAAGAAACCTTTGGCTTTGAGTCAAAATAAGCATAAATGGTTGTTTAAAAGAAGAAATTGCGATTTCTAAATTTGAATTCGTTGAAAAAACTTTTAGGGGTCCGGCCGCGAGGTCTGAATATTAAGTATGAATCATAGTTAAAATAGTTCGGAATCTATTTCCTATATTCCGTGTTTCAGATACTCGAATAAATATCCGACGAAGTAGAACCGTCTCTCTGAAGATGACAGACCCCTTCTCTGTCCGATCAATAGGATCAATTATAACAAGTCACACACTCATATTCCAGAAAGACAGAACAAAATTCCACGATCGAACTACCAAAAGAGAACAGGCTAAAAATCCGAGCTCTAAAGGATTCATTTGGTATTGAAAAGCTAGGTTGGAGTTCTTATCGAGCTAATTCATTGAAATTCCATCCAATAAAACGGAAGAATTATAAATCTCCAAAATAATAGATAGAAATACCGCAAATAAGGCCATTGCGACACCCATCAAAGGGGTCGTTCCCCACCCCGGAGCGACTTTACCATATTCCGAATTCAATGGTTTTAATAAACTGCCCACATTCGTTCGTTTTGGACCGGATCGAGAATCGTTCTCAACAGTTTGTGTAACCATAAATCCTATTGTAGTCATTGAGATCTGTTGACTTTGTATACTCTTCCGTTGTAAATAAACGATCTTATCATAGATCCGTTGTGTTCTTGAAATTTTCTAATAATGGAAACAGCAACCCTAGTCGCCGTCTTTCTATCTGGTTTACTTGTAAGTTTTACTGGGTACGCCTTATATACCGCTTTTGGGCAACCTTCTCAACAACTAAGAGATCCGTTCGAAGAACATGGGGACTAGTTGAAGTAATGAGCCTCTCAATATGCAATATTGGGAGGCTCATTACTTCAATTGAAATCGAGATAATGAAAAGACTTTCATTTTTTAGTTGGAACTTTAGGCGGTTCTCTAAAAAAGATAGCGAAAAAAATGATCCCTAGCGTTGAGACTAAGAGGAATGTATAAACCAATGCTTCCATAGATTCGATCGTGATTTACAATTATAGCTTCCATACCTATTTGTTTTTTCTTTCTTTTATTGGGGACCATCTCCCGGCTACCGAAAGAGCAAGAGACAAAAAAACGGGGAGTCAAAGCAAGATTTCTCTGCTACCCTCTATCAATATCAAAATCACTAACAACTCATAAAAAGAAAATAGATTCGAAAGACATCAAAAGAAGGTTGGATCAGACTACTTGTCTTCTTGTAGTTGGATCTCCAAGTTTTTGGAAGGCTCCAAATTCTACTTGAGCATCCAAATCTGGGTCAATCCCAGCAAAAACATCTCTGAACAGGGTTCTAGCACCATGCCAAATGTGTCCGAAGAAGAAGAGCAAAGCAAATGAAGCATGTCCAAAAGTAAACCAACCCCTTGGACTGCTCCGAAAAACACCGTCGGATTTCAAAGTAGCACGATCTAATTCAAAAATTTCACCCAATTGAGCGCGTCTAGCATATTTTTTAACAGTTGCAGGGTCATTATAACTGACTCCATTGAGTTCGCCACCGTAGAACTCAACAGTTACACCGACTTGTTCGACACTATACTTCGATTCGGCTCTTCGAAAAGGAACATCCGCTCGAACAATCCCAGCTCCATCTACCAAAACGACCGGAAATGTTTCAAAAAAAGTGGGCATACGACGTACAAAAAGTTCACGACCTTCTTTATCTCTAAAGATAGGATGTCCTAACCATCCAACCGCTATTCCATCCCCGTTATCCATTGAACCCGCCCTGAATAATCCCCCTTTTGCCGGATTATTGCCGATGTAATCATAAAAAGCTAATTTTTCGGGAATTTTAGACCAAGCTTCTGATAAACTTTGATTTTCGGCTAACCCCGCACTAATTCGTCGATATATCTCTTGTTGGAAGTACCCCTGATCCCATTGATAACGAGTCGGTCCAAACAATTCGATCGGGGTAGTTGCTGAACCATACCACATAGTTCCGGCAACAACAAAAGCGGCAAAAAAGACAGCAGCGATACTACTGGAAAGGACCGTTTCGATATTACCCATGCGCAATCCCTTGTATAGACGTTGGGGCGGTCGGACGCTAAGATGGAATAGGCCTGCTAATATGCCCAATGTCCCAGCCGCAATATGATGAGAGGCTATTCCTCCCGGAACAAAAGGATCAAAACCTTCCACGCCCCACGCTGGATTTACCGGTTGTACTTTTCCAGTTAGTCCATAAGGATCGGACACCCATATTCCCGGACCATACAAGCCTGTTACATGAAATGCACCAAAACCAAAGCAAGCCACCCCCGCGAGAAATAAATGAATTCCAAAGATCTTGGGCAAATCCAACGACGGTTTTCCTGTACGTTCATCAGTAAATATTTCGAGATCCCAATACACCCAATGCCAGATAGCTGCTAAAAAGCACAAGCCCGAAAACACAATATGCGCTCCGGCGACACCTTCGTAACTCCAAAGACCCGGAGATGTTATAGTCCCTCCTGTGATACCCCAGCCACCCCATGAATTGATTATTCCTAAACGCGTCATGAAAGGTATGACAAACATACCCTGTCTCCACATTGGATCCAGAACGGGGTCAGAAGGATCAAAAACTGCTAATTCATACAGAGCCATCGAACCGGCCCAACCAGCAACCAGAGCTGTATGCATTATATGAACAGCAAGCAACCGGCCGGGATCATTCAATACGATAGTATGAACACGATACCAAGGCAAACCCATGAAAATACCCCTTATATCAAAGAAAAAAGACACTACGCAACTTTATTGCATTGGACACGACTATACTCTGCCGATGTTACGTCCCCCGAGGAGAGGGCGATTAGTTCAGAGCAAGGGTTCAGAATTTGTTTGATTCTATTCGGAAGAATGGAACAATTTCGTTCGTAGGAAAAAAGAGAAGCAGATTTATTCTATACTCGATAAGTACCAATACGCAATGGGCCGCGCGATGCCTTTTCTATAAACGAATGTGCCCATCCTTGTTCATGATTACAGGGGCCTAGTTCTACGAATTGATCTTATTCATTCTGTCTTTCTTTATGCATTTTTGATAAAGAACAATATTATAAAAACAATAAAACCCTTCTTACGTTTTCACATCTAAAGTATAATATTTTTTTATTTTTTCTTTCATTTAATGCCTGTTGGTGTGCCAAAAATACCTTATGATATTCCTGGCGACGACGAAGACGAGGAAGCAACTTGGGTTGACTTATAGTGCGACTTGGCAGATCTATTGGGTCATATGGGCTTTCCCCCTTCTCTCCCCGATCAAGAGATCCTCTATTTCGCCCAAAAAAGATGAATTGGATCATCAAAAATTTGGAGCGTGAAGTGCAATTAGATCCTTTTTTTAAGGGGATTCAAATTACTATTATCAATTTAAATAATTTATGGCTGGCTCGGTTGGACTACGAAATTGAAATATCCAGACTTCGTTTAAAAAAACCAATTGGTAATATATCTACCATTACTCCTTATAAATTATAAAGGGATTCCTCTTTCTAAAGAAATCTTCTTTGGAAATAGAAGTGATTTTAAACTGTTCTCTTAATCAATCGAGTAATATGTATAAAGACCTCAAATATTTGCCGGACTGTACGGATTGAGAAAAAAGAAGTGGTAAGGGGAGTATTTGTCCTATATGTGCAAATCGAAGGCGGGCAGCTCTTTACCCGGAGTAGAGTATAAACCTAAAAAGAGTAAGATAAAAGAGGCCCAGTTTGGAACAAGAAAATGACATCGTGATTTGGATTGGATCTCGATGAAAGAATACATCAATGAAAAGTGAATTCGATCCGTTTAATGAATTCTTTTTTCTAAGGAAAGGAATCAAAACTCATCTTTATTGAAAAATCGAAGACAAATTAGGAGTCAGTAAAGAGCATGCTCTGAAATCCGAAAGGGGATTGGAATATACACATTGATTTTTTTGCAAATTTTTTTGAACCGTATGCGCCAAACGGCGCCTGTACGGTTCCTACGGAATACAATTTTAACCTAATCGACCGACTTTATCGAGAAAGAGCACTTTTTTTATTCAAAGACCTTAGTCCCGAGACGGCGAATCACATTGTCGGTCTTATGATATTTCTGAATATCGACGATTGTAACCAAGAGCAATTTTTATTTATAAACTCTCTGGGTGGAGGAGTAATGCATGGGCTAGCTGTTTATAATGCGATAAATTTTGTGCTACCAGATGTACATACACTCTGTCTGGGAGTAGCCGCTTCAATGGCAGCTTTTGTCCTGGCCGGAGGCTCACAGACTAAACGTATAGCATTCCCTAACGCTTGGCGCCAATGAGGTTTTATTTGAAAGAAAAAAGACGACTATGCCTTCGCCATATGAAAAATGAATCTCCATATGCAATATGAATAAAAAAGTAATAATAGCATGGCACTTTGAATTCGATATACAAAAGTTTTTTTCAAAGCATTAGATTTTTTATCGAGAGAGTAGTATGAGATAAAAGGTATTTCCGATGTGTTCTTATCGATCGGCAGTGCAGTTCAGCGTCACAAACTTTATTTTCACACGGCAGATCTCTTAATAATATTTATGTTCGGAACTAGTGAAAAAAAAGATTCTTTTTTCCTTAGGGTATTTAATCAAATAAAACGCAACTTTGGGATTGCTTAATCATAGACAAAAACGAAATATAGAAAGCAACGGAGCCATCATAGTAGTTTTTAACTCCCACGAAAGGAAGGGTGGTAATTTGATCATTTTACGATCGGGGTCTAATCAATCCTATTTTTCTCTTTCGTTGGAGGGCGTAAGGATCAATTTTATTCTAGAGCCGTATGCAATGCATAGAAAGATGCCTGTACGGTTGTTCAATTCTATCTTTTTTCTTGCTATTCTTTTCTCTTTCTTTTATCTTCCCTTCATCATGTACAATAGAAAAACCTTTTATTTTGTTATATCATCAGGGTAATGATCCACCAACCTACTAGTACTTTTATTCAAGGCTACATGGAACAGGTAATCATGGACACAGATTTGGTGCTAAAACTACGTGAAGAGATCACAAATTTTTTTGTACAAAGATCGCACAAACCTTTCTGGATGGTCTTCGAAGACATGGAAAGAGATGTTTTTCTGTCACCAGAAGAAGCCAAAGCTTATGGAATTGTTGATTCTGTAGGGCTTCAAGAGTTTCAAGAGCTTCAAGAGCGTCAAGGGCGTGAAGGGCGTAAATGATACTAGCCTGTATTTCGCGCAAATCCCTAATTTGAGATTACCCCTACCGACCGAGTTGACTCGGAATAATCCGGTTAAGTCGGAATAATCCGGTTAGGATGGATCTAAACCATCCAATTATATCTATATCTATGATTCAACATGCCAACTATTAAACAACTTATTAGAAAGACAAGACAGCCAATCAGACATGTCACAAAATCGCCCGCTCTTAAGAGATGCCCTCAACGTCGAGGAACGTGTACTAGGTTGTATGTGCGACTCGTTCAGATCATGAGCTAGAACAAAGGAAAGCGAACAAGTTTCCTGTATCAAAGGTCAGTACCGGTGAATAGGCTGGAATGAAAAAATGAACTCTATTTATTATCTAAAAAACGAAAATGGATCATATGCCTTTCATTGTGTAGGAAATTTATGGTTTCTCGTGGTGTAAATTCAATCACCTCAATTTAAGAATTCTCCATTGGTAGCAAATGCTTATCCATTAAGCGGAGGAACTCTTGGTTTCAATTTCAAAGATTAAGCCACCCTCTTGTAAGAACGGACTAACAGGGTCAGCTATCCAGCCAACCCTCATAATTAAATACCGTTACTGTATAGGTAGATCTCGTTGTGAAGACCTAGTTACTGGATAATTCATGGGTAGAGCTAAAGAATGTGAACTATACAAGTTCCCAATAGCATTAATTAAAGGCTCCGGTGTATAGAGAAGACCTCACCGTTTAAGAAGTAACCATAGAAACGATGGAATCCACTATTGCTTTAGAATTTATATTTCTTATTATCTTTTTAATACCTAGTAGAATCCAATTTCAAATTGTGAGGTAAAACAAAGGTCTCGAAAAAAATAAAAAATCGTGGTCGGGAAGGTTATCGTAGCCAAAGCCATTGGAATTTTGAGTTTATACATTGGAAAAACTCATTGGGTTATTAATAGACTCGGAAGGTGAAAAAAGAATAACTGCAAGAACGGAAATCAATTAGTTATTCGACAAAGTTTGATTTATGTATATTCAATGACCAGAACTAGACGGGGATATATAGCTCGGAGACGTAGAACAAAAGCACGTGCATTTATATCAAGCTTTCGGGGAGGTCTTTTAAAGACTCAACAAGACATAAGAGCTTTGGCTTCGTCTCATCGGGATAGGAATGGGCAAAAAAGAAATTTTCGTCGTTTGTGGATCACTCGAATCAATTCAGTAATTCGTGACGAATGGGTATATTATAACTATAGTAAATTCATCCATGATCTATACAAGAGACAGTTGCTTCTTAATCGTAAAATACTTGCACAAATAGCTATAGCAAATAAAAACTGTCTTTATCTAATTTCCAATGAAATCATAAAAAAAGAAAATTGGAAGGAATCTGCCGGAGTAATTTAAACGGAGTTCCCCGGAGAATGACCTCCGGGAAAGTAGAGTTAAAATGAATCAAAAAAGAAATAGGACTCAACACTTTCAATCAAAAATTTGGAGTTTGACTTCTGAATCCGATTTTTTATTTGTTTTTGTCTTACGAAACGAGAAGCAAAGCCGGTCCGGATTGTCGGATTTTTGCACAAAGCATCAATCTGCGTTTGAGTTCGGGTGTTAATTTTCATTCAAGTGACGAAAAAGTAAGCCTATTTTTTTTGTCTCTGACGGTCGCCTTCTATTTCTGTGTGTTTCTCACAGTCGACTTATATTTCTTTCCGTCTGGCTTATATTTCTTTCCGTCTGGCTTATATTTCTTTCTGTCTGACTTATAGTTCTTTCGGACTCTCGCGGTCGACTTGTTTCTTTCACCGTGTTTCTCATTAGTAATAAAAGGTAAGGAAGATAAAATACGAGCTTGTTTTATAGCAAGAGTCATTAATCGTTGTTGTTTCAAGGTCAATTTATTTACCCGTCGAGATAATATTTTTCCTTGCTCACTAATAAATCGACCAATTAAACTCATGTTTCTATAATCAATTCGATCCCCCGATTGGATCGGGGGCAAACGCCTACGCAAAGATCGCTTGGATTTAAGAAAAGGTCGCTTGGATTTAAGAAAAGGTCGCTTGGATTTAAGAAAAGGTCGCTTGGATTTATCCATGGTTTGTTTAATTTATTTCTTTAAACCGAAAATCCTATTTCGGTTGGATCTAGAAAATGAATTAGAATACATAAAAACAATAGGATTTTCTTTCTATTCAAATTATCTTAGCAATAATTAGCATGGCATTTTTCCTCCTCCTCCGGAGGGTGCAAGTGCTCGGTTCGAGCTATTTCGTTATCTCCCCGTGAATCGTATGCTTGTAACAATATGGACAGAATTTTTTCAATTCCAATCGATTAGGCGTATTGTGCCGATTCTTTTGAGTCATATATCTGGAAATGCCTTTTGATGCCTTATTAACACCCTTTCGAACACAAGTAATACATTCTAAAATAACTGTTATTCGGATATCCTTACCCTTGGCCATGAACCTCCTTTGGATTTTTTATTTACTCAACGCTTTTCCTTTCGATTCGAAATGAAGAAGAAAGAAAAAAGTAGAAGTTGCTAACTTGAACTCACATTATGAAAAATTTTGCTACAATCAATATATCCAAATAAGATCCAAAGATTTCGCAACGATATTTCAAATCACAGTACACGATTTCGTTTAAGTATCTTGTATAATACTCTTCGCTAGACCCACATTTTATAGTCTACTTCCATTCCTCTATTATTCTATTATTCGAATTTGAATCCGAATCCCACAGCCGTTGAATCCACTTTTCTTCTTTCTCTTTCCTCCCTTATTCTAAAAATCAGAAAAAATAGAGAAAAGAGAAATAGAGAAAAGAAAAATAGAGGGGGAGACGTGATTAGTGACAGCTATTTCATTGTAGTTCTAATCTTCTTTATTCTTTTCCACGTCGCTAACTAGAATGAAAAAAAGGGGAATGTCAACGCATCCGGGAAAAAACGATTAATCTCTATCAACAGACCTGCTAAAGACGCGAACCATAGCGCACTTAGTACCGGTGCCACGGAAAGATATGTTTTTAGATCTCGCATTGAAAACCCCCTTCATTTTATTGTAATACATAATGATAATACATATATGATCAGATGCATAGGTAGTTAACGACCACTTTTAATTGTACTAGAATTGTCCGCGGAATTTCTAATTCAAATTGACATGTACAATGATCCCGTAACTATATTCCCTATTTTTCTTAAAAGATAAGATAAAAACGTCCTTTTCGTCTCGAGCATTCCCCAAAAATAGTCATTGAATTTTCCAACAGATTCCGTTCCATTTTTCAAATGGATAAAATTTTTGTATGAATCTTAATGCATATTAATTATATGTTAAATGAGACCAAAAGGACGAAATGGACAGATAAATTCTATATATATATAGAATCGATAGACGAAAAAACGATGTGGAAAACAAGACGGGAATTCTCTACAATGACACTGTAGACTAATTGGAGGGATGTAGCGCAGCTTGGTAGCGCGTTTGTTTTGGGTACAAAATGTCACAGGTTCAAATCCTGTCATCCCTACCTATAACTACTCGAGAGAGCAGTAACGGGGGATTCGGTGAAATCGAGTCAAATTGGACAGATATAATCTTTCATTCTTATGATCCTATGTATAGTCTATCCATGATGTATTGAACTTACAAAAAGAATCCAACCCTTTTCTTTCCAGTCTTATCTGTTTTGATAAGAAAGCGCTCTTAGTTCAGTTCGGTAGAACGTGGGTCTCCAAAACCCGATGTCGTAGGTTCAAATCCTACAGAGCGCGAGTCCGTTCTTCTTAGATTGAACGAGCGTCACTAACTCGAATAGCAATTTGAATTTGACCTCCCGAAAAGGAGGTCAATCAAAAAACGCAATATTAATTAATCAAAGGTCCAACTGATCGCCGCGCCTGTATTGTAAATAGGCAGTTACAAATAATCCAGCCAAAGTAATAGGAATTAGACCTAAGACGATTCCAAATAGAAAAACTTCAATCATTTCAAGTTGTTTGAAAGGAGAAAAAAAGAGGTAATATCTCTCCCTAAATATTAATCCAAATTACCATCAATCTCAATGACCAAGAATTGGCAATTGACCCGGTAAGTAATTTTAGAGTA